CCTAACCAAAATTCTAGGTTGAATCTCTGTTGTATATTTATACATTTTCTCCTTTTACAACAGTTGCTTAACATTTGCCTTGTACCGGGTTCAGCCCCAAAGAGAGTATACACCCTTTACAGGTTTCGATTTAATAACAAGATTTTATTTGTAATAAGTTCTTTTTTTGGCTGGTTGATTGGGCAAATTTTACTATGCCAATTATTTGAATTGGCAGGAAAACACATACGTCTTCAAATGGCAGGAAAAAAAATACGTCTTCAATTGGTAGGAAAAAAAATACGTCTTCAATTGGCAGGAGAAAACATAGGTAAAAATCATTCTATTAGATCGATCATTCGATCTGACTATTTTCATTTTTTCTTTGTGATTCTATTTTTTATGCTAAGTCTCCAATCTTTTGGCAGAATACCTTCACCCATTCTTCTTCCTCAAATGAGTGACCGTTCACAAATAGAAAAGCGCGCGTTAAGGTTGCAAGGTACAGATGAAGAAGAGGAAGAGGACAAAATAGACGAAGAAATAAAACAAGAAATGGAAGAAATAGAACAAGAAATAGAAGAAATAGAACAGGAACGAAAACTTGCGAATCGTCTGAAAAAAAAAAGAGATATAGAAAAAAAACAGGGAACAGGGGGGCATTCGGGCAAAGAAATCGACTCGAATTCGACTAACCGGTATTATACAAACCAAATCGAAGAATTCAAAGATGAAATATGGGGAATAAAAGAAAAAGAAAAAAAAAACCTAATTAGCCCATTGCTTTTTGATTATCGACGATGGCATCGCCCATTTCGCTACATAAAAAATAGTAGACTTGAACAAGCTGTAAGAAATGAAATGTCACAATATTTTTTTGACACACAACAAAGTGATGGAAAAGAAAGAATCTCTTTTACTTATCCAAGAAGTTTGTCAACTTTTTTGAAAATGATCAAAATAAAAATAAATATCCTATTAGAAAAAACTCTTTCTAATCAATTGGAAAATGCTTGGGTTTCTAGAAACAAAAAAAAATTGAATAATCTGAAAAAAGATTTTTTCAATAGAATTAACTATCTAGACAAAGAAAAAATAGATGGAAAAATAGAAGAGGAAAAAGAACGGGAACAAAAAGCAGTAGAGATACTTGAAACAAAAACTCGATTATGTATACAAGATGATAAGACTGAACAAGAATACTACTTACCCCAAATATATGATCCTTTATTAAACGGGCCATACCGTGGAAAAATCAAAAAAGAGCTTCTGCCTTCCATTGATGAGAAAGGAGAGAATAAAACCAACATAAAAAATACTTTGATCAAAAAGTCGAGAGAGACAATTGAGCCAAATCGGTTACTTGATCTTCTTATCCCGAATTCGAATTACGAAAATTTTGACCAAAATACGAATGCTTTAGAATTTGGTGATATTTTAGAAATTGATGCGGTTTCGGATATTATAATAGACAAAATAAGTAAAAAAGTCCCTCGATGGTCATACAGATTAATCAGTGAATTGCAAGAACTATCATATCACTACAGTCCGCCAGAAGAGCATGAAATTCGTTCAAGAAAGGCGGTAGGTGAATATCTTCTTTTTGATCCTGAAGAGATTCATACTGCTACTAAAGCTACAGATAAAGAAACGAAACCTAATGCTAGCAAAGAGACTGATACTGTTGAAAAAGAAACGAAGACTAATGCAAGCAAAGAGACTAATACTGTTGAGAAAGAAACGAAGCCTAATGCTAGCAAAGAGACTGATACTGTTGAGAAAGAAACCAAGGCTAATGCTAGCAAAGAGACTGATACTGTTGAGAAAGAAACGAAGCCTAATGCTAGCAAAGAGACTGATACTGTTGAGAAAGAAACGAAGCCTAATGCTAGCAAAGAGACTGATATTGTTGAGAAAGAAACGAAGACTAATGTTAACAAAGAGACTAATACTGTTGAGAAAGAAACGAAGCCTAATGCTAGCAAAGAGACTAATACTGTTGAGAAAGAAACGAAGACTAATGCTAGCAAAGAGACTGATACTGTTGAGAAAGAAACCAAGACTAAAACCCCAGAAGAAGAAGCTAAAGAAGATGAAGAGAAGGGGCTTGTTTTGATGCGTTATGCACACCAACCCGATTTTAAGCACGGCTTAATAAAAGGCTCTATGCGAACTCAAAGGCGTAAAATAGTTATTGGGAAACTGTTTCAAGCAAATGCACATTCCCCCCTTTTTTTTGACAGGATTAAAAAAATAGACCTTTTTTCTTTTGCTATCCCCCGCCTGGTTCAACTGAACCGAATTTTGAGAAATTGGTCGGCGACAAAAGGGTTGAAGATTTTAGAGTCTACAGACGAACAAACAAAAAGAGAAGAAAAACCCAAAAGAGAGTCTAAAAAGAAAAACGAACGAGTAAAGGAAAAAAAGCGATTAGAGATAGGGGAAGCCTGGGATACTTTTGAAGTTGGCCAAATTGCAAGGGGTTGCATTTTAATAGTCCAATCAAGTCTTAGAAAAAATCTTCTATTACCTTCATTGATAATCGGTAAAAATATTGGACGTATGCTATTATTGCAAATTCCTGAATGGTCTGAAGATTTCGAGGAATGGAATAGAGAAAAGCATATTAAGTGCACTTATACTGGTAGTCCGTTATCCGAAACAGAATTTCCGGAAAATTGGTTAACACAAGGTATTCAGATCAAGATTGTCAATCCTTTGCATCTGAAACCTTGGCACACATCTAAAGCACTAACTTCTCAAGATGACGTTTGTTTTTTAACAGTTTTTGGAAGGGAAACAGAACTGCCTTTTGGCTCTCCCCGAAAAATACCTTCCTTTTTTGAGCCCATTTTAAAGGAACTCGAAAAAACAATTGGAAAATATGAAAGGGTTACGGCTGAAAGCGTTTTCAAAATAATAAAAAAAAAATTATTTAAAAAAGTTTCAAAAGAAACAAGAACAACAAACCAAAATATTCCGTTTCTAAAAAAAATAGAAAAAGAACTCTCCAAAGGTAAACAAATTTTATTATTTAGATCGAAAGAAATAGGTGGAATAGAAAAAGAAAAAGATTCTAGAATAAGCAACCAGATAATTAATGAATCTTTTAGTCAAATTGAAAATCCAGATTGGCCAAATTATTCACTGATAGAAACTAAAATGCAAGATATGACTGATAGAACAAGTACAATCCAAAATCAAATAAAAATAATTACCGAAAAGAAAAAAAAAGTAACTCTAGAACTAGATATTAGTACTTACAAAAAAAGTTCTAGATTAGAGTTGTCAAAAAATATTTGGCAAATAGTAAAAATAAAAAACATAATATGTAAATTTCATTATTTTAGAAAATTTTTCATTCAAAGAATATATAATGATATTTGTTTATCTACTATTCATATTTGCCAAATGAATACACAACTATTTTTTGAATCTACAAAAAATTTGATTGAGAAATATATTTCCAAGAATGAAACAAATAAAAAAATAATGAATAAAAAAACTAAAAATACAATTCACTTTATTTCAAATATAAAAACTTATCATAGTTATAAGAAAAATTCAGAAATTTTTTGTGATTTATCCAACTTGTCACAAGCATATGTATTTTACAAAATATCGCAAACCGGGGTTGTTAACTTGTCTAAATTCAGATCCGTTCTTCAACATCATGGAACATCTTTCTTCCTTAAAACTCAAATGAAGGACTCCTTTCGAACACAAGGAATATTTCAGTCTGAAGTAATACATAACAAATTTCAGCGGTCTATAACGAGTCAATGGAAAAATTGGTTAAGAGGGAATTCTCAATACGATTTATCTGAGATTATCTGGTCTAGCTTAATGTCACAAAAACAAAAATGGAGAAATAGGGTTAATCGATATTGTAGGTCTCAAAAACAATATTTAAAAAAACGGAATTCATGTGGAAAATACCAATTAAGTCATTACAAGAAAAAAAAGGGTCCTAACTCATTATCAAATCAAAAAGATCATTTTGAAAAATGCTATAGATATGATCTTTTATCATATAAATCCATTAATTCTGAAAATAAAGGTGACTCGGTTTTTTTTAGATCAATCCCTCAAGTAACTAAAAGGCAAGTGGTTTCTGATAATTACAACATGTCGCAAAACTCCTTGTTTGCGATAACAGGATATATCCCTATCAATATTTTTATAGGAAGAATAGAAAGGCTATATATTCCATATATAGAAAAAAATATTAATAGAAAATATTTTAATTGGGAAAATATCTCTTTTGATCTTAGAAAAAAAGTGGATATTGAATCCTGGGTTGCGGTCAATCCCAGCAGTAATCAAAAGACTCGAATTGGGACTAATAATTATCAATTAATTGATCCAATTGATAAAGAAGAAGAAGAAGAGGAAGAGATCTATCCCAGCAGTAATCAAAAGACTCCAATTGAGACTAATAACGATCAATTAATTGATCCAATTTATAAAAAAGAAAAAGACCCTTTTTATATTCCGATTAATAAAAATCCAGAAATCAATCGACCTAATTCTCCAAATTCTTTTTTTGATTGGATGGGAATGAATGAACCAATGCTAAATCGTCCCATCTCGAATCTGGAGCTTTGGTTCTTCCCAGAATTTGTGCGGCTTTTTAATGTCTATAAAATGAAACCGTGGATTATACCAAGCAAATTACTTGTTTTAAATTCGAATCTAAGTGAAACCGATAATAAAAAGAAAAACATGGCTGAAACCAAAAATATTGAAGAAAAAGATTCCACGAAATCAGACATGAAAAAAGGTACAAAGAAAAGTAAAACGGATAGTGAAAAGAAAAGTAAAACGGATAGTGAAAAGAAAAGTAAAACCAATAGTGAAAAGAAAAGTAAAACGGATAGTGAAAAGAAAAGTGAAACCGATAGTGAAAAGAAAAGTGAAACGGATAGTGAAAAGAAAAGTGAAACGGATAGTGAAAAGAAAAGTGAAACCGATAAGGAAAGTCTAAGTAGCAGAGAGGTACAAGAGTTATTCCTGAAAGAGTATTTCCTTTGTCAATTTAGATGGGAGAAAAGGAATATCGGTCAAAGCATTCGCAAAAAGGCCCGGGTATTAGCTCTCCCGAAGAGCTCGATAAATCTAGAAACCGTGACTATCTCCTGCATCGAAAGGAGAAAATTGAAATTGAATGTAATGTGGAATCCGAAGGAGGATTCGAGTATTCTAGAAATGTCAAAAAACATGAGAATGGTTATGGACCGCGTTGGACTGTCTGTAAAAAACAATGGGCAATTTCTTATGTATCAAACCGTAGGTATTTCGTTGGTTCATAAGAGTAAAAACAAAACTAATCAACAATACCGAAAACAAAGAATAATTCGAGCTAGAGAGAACAATCATTTTGATGCGCTTGTTCTTGAAAATATTTTATCGTCTAGACGTCGTAGAGAATTGAGAATTCTAATTTGTTTCAATTCAAACAATTGGAATGATGTGGATACCAATTCCGTATTTTTCAAGGAAAATGGGGTAAAAAACTGTAGTCACTTTTGGGAAGAAGGGAACCCTCGTGATAAGGAGAAAAATGAATTAATTCAATTCAAGTTTTTTCTTTGGCCCAATTATCGATTAGAAGATTTAGCTTGTATGAATCGTTATTGGTTTGATACTAATAACGGCAGTCGTTTCAGTATCTTAAGGATCCATATGTATCTACCATTAAAAATTCGTTGATAGTACTACTATATACCCTGTAGCAGGGTATATGACAGAAAACAAATGCACACATGCCTTATCTTATACCTCATTCGAATCTCACTGAATAGAGGATACAGCGTATCCATTAGACCTATAAATGATCAATGAATCCAAAGATATTCATTTCATTTTAGGTCTAAATTGAATTGATTCACCTTTGTGAATACAAAAATGTACAAGATTCTTATCTGAATTCAAAATAGGATTTTGAATTGATTGGAATGGATAAACTGAGGAGTTCAGAAAGCAATTTATTCTATATAAATCATTCAAACTATTGGCATTCTTTTTATTGATCAATAAAATTCGTTAAAATTAAAATATATATCAGGGAGGGGGATCAATTCTTTTTTTATGGTAAAAAACTTATCCATTTCGGTTATTTCTCAAGAAGAAACCAAAGAAAACAGAGGGTCCGTTGAATTTCAAATATTCAATTTCACCAATAAGATACAGAGACTTACTTCCCATTTAAAATTGCACAAAAAAGACTATTTATCTCAGAAAGGTTTGCGTAAAATTTTGGGAAAACGTCAACGGCTGCTAGCTTATTTGTCAAATAAAAATCAAGTACGTTATAAAAAATTAATTGAGAAATTGGATATTCGAGAGACAAAAACTCATTAATTTTGAATTTGAAGAGTCATTTGTTTTTAACTTATTTGTTTTGTTTAAATTTTGATGAACCTCTTTTCACATTCAGCAATTCATGGAAGAATTACATGGAAGAATGAATCGGTAAAAAATTTATGACTACACCAGCTACAAGAAAAGACCTCATGATAGTCAATATGGGTCCTCACCACCCATCAATGCATGGTGTTCTTCGACTTATTCTTACTCTCGATGGTGAAGATGTTATTGACTGCGAACCAATATTGGGTTATTTACACAGAGGGATGGAGAAAATTGCGGAAAACCGAACAATTCTACAATATTTGCCCTATGTCACGCGTTGGGATTATTTAGCTACTATGTTTACAGAAGCAATAACCGTAAATGGACCTGAACGATTGAGCAATATTCAAGTACCTAAAAGAGCTAGCTATATCAGAGTGATTATGTTGGAGTTAAGTCGTATAGCTTCCCATTTGTTATGGCTCGGTCCATTTATGGCGGATATTGGGGCGCAGACTCCTTTCTTCTATATTTTTCGAGAAAGAGAGTTGATATATGACCTATTCGAAGCTGCCACCGGTATGCGAATGATGCATAATTTTTTTCGTATCGGGGGAGTAGCTGCTGATCTACCCCATGGCTGGATAGATAAATGTTTGGATTTTTGCAATTATTTTTTAACAGGGGTTGCTGAATATCAAAAACTTATTACACAGAATCCCATTTTTTTAGAACGAGTTGAAGGCATAGGCACTATTAGTGCAGAAGAAGCACTCAATTGGGGTTTATCCGGACCAATGCTACGAGGTTCGGGAATAGAATGGGATCTTCGTAAAATCGATCAGTATGAGTGTTACGACGAATTTGCTTGGGAGGTTCAATGGCAAAAAGAGGGGGATTCTTTAGCTCGTTATTTAGTAAGAATCGGCGAAATGGAAGAATCCATAAAAATGATTCAACAGGCCCTGGAAGGAATTCCCGGGGGGCCTTATGAGAATTTAGAAATCCGACGTTTTGATAGAGTAAAAGATCCCCAATGGAATGATTTTGAATATCGATTCATTGCTAAAAAAACCTCTCCGATTTTTGAATTATCGAAGCAAGAACTTTATGTGAGAGTCGAAGCTCCAAAGGGAGAATTGGGAATTTTTCTGATAGGAGATCAGAGCGTTTTTCCTTGGAGATGGAAAATTCGCCCACCGGGTTTGATCAATTTGCAAATTCTTCCTCAAGTGGTTAAAAGAATGAAATTGGCTGATATTATGACGATACTAGGTAGCATAGATATCATTATGGGGGAAGTTGATCGTTGAGATGGTAATTGATATAACACAAATCCAGGCTATCCATTCCTTTTCCGGATTGGAATCCGGAAAAGTAAAAGAAGTCTATGGGATCATATGGATACTTGCCCCTATTTTTACTATTGTATTAGGAATCACAATGGGTTTGTTAGTAATTGTTTGGTTAGAAAGGCAAATATCCGCAGGAATACAACAACGTATTGGCCCCGAATATGCGGGTCCTTTAGGAATTCTGCAAGCTTTAGCAGATGGTATCAAACTCCTTTTGAAAGAAAGCCTTCTTCCATCTCGAGGGGATACTCGCTTATTCCGTATCGGACCTTCCATAGCAGTCATATCCGTTTTACTAAGTTATTTAGTAATTCCTTTTGGTTATAAGCTTGTTTTAGCCGATCTTAGTATTGGGGTTTTTTTCTGGATCGCCGCTTCAAGTATTGCTCCTGTTGGACTTCTCATGTCCGGATATGGATCAAATAATAAATATTCCTTTTTAGGTGGTCTACGGGCAGCTGCTCAATCAATTAGTTATGAAATACCCTTAGCTTTATGTGTATTATCAATTTCTCTGCGTGTGATTCGGTGAGGTAAAAAAAAACTCTATGCGTTTTGGTAGCTTTCACTTGTAAGTACGAACAACTATTCATCCCTTAAGCTAGTCTAGTAAACTAGCTAAAATAGAAAAAGGAGGTTAATAAATGAGCCTTATAACTTTAAATACGAGTCATTTTGTTATTTTTGCACCGATGCTGCAATTTCTTGCTTTGATAGTAATAAGCGAAGCAAAAAAAAAAAAACACTTCTTAAGAATCAAAGTCTTTTTCAATCAATTTTGATGAATATTTTATATACCCTTCTCTCTTTTTTCTTAATTTTTGTTTTTTTTTTTATATACTACTATATAGTGGTATTGCTCTTTTCACTATTTTTATTTTATAAAAAAAATCCTTCTACTAAGTTTCAAGCTTTTCAGATGTTTAGGGTGATTTTTGCTCTTTTTTTATATACGTACATTTTTGTGTTCCTAGTTCTTGTAGAGTATTGGCTACTTGGGGATGATGAAGAAAACTAGATAGTTATATGAGTGAAAAAAAAGCGGCTTCGAATTTGGCACTACAAGGATTAAGTCTTATTTCCTATGTACAAGAATACAGTTCAAAATAAAAATGCAAAAATAAAAAAGTTTTTTTTTATTTTTGCATTTTACCCCCAAGCTTGGTGGATTCGTCATCATAGCCGGAAGCGGGTTTCAAAGATCAACTTTATGGAGTTTTTACTATCTAAATATCCTAGATGTATTTCCATAACGGGAGATTTCAAAAACGAGTGGATGGGTAGGAAGACCAAGATACACAAAGGATTTGTAATGAAGATTATGTAAGTTATCCAACACAGGATATTTCTATACATATAAGGAACTCAAATGGGGACTTGAGGTTAGTAGAAATGATCAAGAAGTACTCCCTACGATCCTGATCCAGAGTATCCTCCTATTCACTGATTAATAAAATAACTATAAAGAACGAAGTAATCTTTTACTTTGGTCCCAGTCCCCTTTTTTTCTGAGAAAGGAGAATAGGAGCGAAATACAAATAAAAAGGTGAGATTTCTTTGATTTCCTATGCCGAATAAAATAAATCAAGAGACAAAATCTTTATCACGATTCATGAACAAATGCCTAATTATTTTTCGTAATTGAAGAAATGGAGAGGTTGAAATGTCTATCTCCAAACAAAACACATTTTTTGTTTTATTGAAAGATGAAGTAATAAACAAAGACCAATGAAAATTCTTAAAAGATTGAGATCAATTCCGAAGCACTTCATTTATATAGCAGACAGAATTCAATTGGTATAATTCGGGACCTTCTAATATTTTTTGACTCTATCTATCCCGACAACCATATCAATAATTGGGAAAAGTCCTTAGATTTATTTTTGACTTCTGAGGAGCCGTATGAGGTGAAAATCTCATGTACGGTTCTGGAATAGCGATGATAACAGTAATGTTATCATCGACTATGATTATCTAACAGTTCAAGTACAGTTGAGATAGTTGAAGCGCAGTCAAAGTATGGTTTTTGGGGGTGGCATTTGTGGCGTCAACCGATAGGGTTTATCATTTTTATAATTTCTTCTTTAGCCGAATGCGAGCGATTACCTTTTGATTTACCAGAAGCGGAAGAAGAATTAGTAGCGGGGTATCAAACCGAATATTCAGGCATAAAATTTGGTTTATTTTACGTTGCTTCATATCTGAATCTACTAATTTCTTCCTTATTTGTAACAGTTCTTTACTTAGGTGGTTGGAATCTTTCTATTCCAATCACCTTTGTCCCTGAGCTTTTTGACATTTTTGACATAACTAAAGGGGGTAAAGTCTTTGGAATAATAGTAAGTATCATTATTACATTAGCTAAAACATTTTCGTTCTTGTTCATTTCTATTGCAACAAGATGGACTTTACCGCGGCTGAGAATGGACCAACTATTAAATCTTGGGTGGAAATTTCTTTTACCTATTTCTCTAGGTAATCTATTATTAACAACTTCGTCTCAACTTCTTTCACTGTAAAAGACTACAATATTCAAGATTGACGGCTTGCCTCAAACAAGAGAAAGAAACAAGCATAAATTTTTTATAGATATTCATGATATGTTCCCTATGGTAACTGAACTCAGGAATTATGGTCAACAAACAATACGAGTTGCCAGGTATATCGGTCAAGGTTTCATGATTACCCTGTCCCATGCAAATCGTTTACCTGTAACTATTCAATATCCCTATGAAAAATTGATCACACCGGAACGCTTTCGCGGCCGAATCCATTTTGAATTTGATAAATGCATTGCTTGTGAAGTTTGTGTTCGTGTATGTCCTATAGATTTACCTGTTGTTGATTGGCAATTGGAAACAGATATTCGCAAGAAACGATTGCTTAATTACAGTATTGATTTTGGACTCTGTATATTTTGCGGTAATTGTGTTGAATATTGTCCAACAAATTGTTTATCAATGACTGAAGAATATGAACTTTCTACTTATGATCGTCATGAATTGAATTTTAATCAAATTGCTTTGGGTCGGTTACCAATGTCAGTAATTGAGGATTATACAATTCGAAAAATTTCGAATTTACCTCAAATCAAAAATGAATAAACTATTGATTCAAAAAAATTCTCAATTACTAAGCTCAGTTTGGGTCTAAAAAAAATGATATTCTTTTGCTTGGTAAATTCACCCTATTGATTGGTTAGTGAGACTCGTAACTTCGTTTGGCTAGAAAATAGAAATCAATTTTCTAGCCAAACATTGATTTCTATGTTTAGATTCTTTTTCTAGTAACTAGTCAAAATAATGATTTCAAAAAGAAGAAATGAGATTAGAATAGACAGGTTTTCTCTTTGGATAAATAAAGAATGAGATATGAATAACTTCTTTTTCCTGGTCAGGTCAATAAAATCATGAAATTCTTCGATTTATATTTTTTTGAGAATTGATAAAAAATGGATTTACCTGGACCAATACATGATTTTCTTTTAGTTTTTCTAGGATCAGGTCTTATATTAGGGGGTATAGGAGTAGTATTATTTCCCAATCCAATTTATTCGGCCTTCTCATTGGGATTGGTTCTTGTTTGTATATCGTTATTCTATATTCTATCTAACTCCTATTTTGTAGCTGCTGCACAGCTACTCATTTATGTAGGAGCTATAAATGTTTTAATCATTTTTGCTGTGATGTTCTTGAATGGTTCAGAATATTCAAAAGATTTTCCCCTTTGGACCCTTGGAGATGGTATTACTTCACAAGTTTGTATAAGTCTTTTTATTTCACTAATTTCGACTATTCTGGATACGTCATGGTACGGTATTATTTGGACTACACGATCAAACCAAATTATCGAGCAAGATTTGCTAAGCAATAGTCAACAAATTGGAATTCATTTATCAACAGATTTTTTTCTTCCTTTTGAATTCATTTCAATAATTCTTTTAGTTGCTCTAATAGGTGCAATTGTTGTAGCTCGTCAATAAAAAATTGATATTCAAATTTGAAAAGAATTCAAATAAAACTTTTACCCCATTCATTTTCCTTCAATTCTTTTTTTCCTGTATACTGTATAAATCTCAAATTGAAAGCCTTTAGCGTGAAGTCAAGATATTATATATTACCACTAGATTTTGTTGTTAAATATTTGTTATATACTAGTCAATCGAATCGGTTTAATTTTTTTCTTATTGAAACAAGTCAAGATTTATAAGGAGTTTTTTAATGATGCTCGAGCATGCCCTTGTGTTGAGTGCCTTTTTATTTTCTATTGGTATCTATGGCTTGATCACAAGTCGAAATATGGTTAGAGCCCTTATGTGTCTTGAACTTATACTTAATGCAGTTAATATGAATTTGGTAACATTTTCTTATTTTTTTGATAATCGTCAATTAAAAGGAGACATTTTCTCAATTTTTATTATAGCTATTGCAGCTGCTGAAGCAGCTATTGGGCTGGCTATTGTTTCCTCTATTTATCGTAACAGAAAATCAACTCGTATTGACCAATCAAATTTGTTGAATAATTAGTATGAATTCTATAAATTCTAATATTGAGTGTTGATAAATTGATTCTAATTCGCATGTAGGTTTGCTACATCTACTAAGGTATGATCATGTTTGCAAAAACAGAATAAATCAAAGTATTTTAGCCCTCTCTCCTAAACCAACCCAGAAGTAGATTTATTAGAAAAATTCTGATAACTCATTGATTCATCTGGTATCTAAAAAAAGGATTCGTTTATCAAGGTTACTAGATCGAAAATTTATGACGTTCAGAACTTTATAGATACAATGTCACATTCCGTAAAGATTTACGATACATGTATAGGATGTACTCAATGTGTCCGAGCCTGCCCTACCGATGTATTAGAAATGATACCGTGGGACGGTTGTAAGGCTAAACAAATTGCTTCCGCTCCAAGAACAGAGGACTGTGTTGGTTGTAAGAGATGTGAATCCGCTTGTCCAACAGATTTCTTAAGTGTCCGAGTTTATTTATGGCATGAAACAACTCGCAGTATGGGTCTAGCTTATTGATATGTTCCAGAAAACTCTACCGGAATCCATTTCATTTTTTTACTGAAAATCCGTGCTCGAAAATCAAAACATTTTAAGCACGGGTTTTGTGGGCCAAGTGTATCTTGTCTTTACCACGAATTTTTTTCCTTGGTTAACAATAATTGTCGTTTTTCCAATATTTGCGGGTTCCATCGTTTTCTTTCTTCCCCATAAAGGAAATAGGGTAATTAGATGGTATACACTTTGTATATGTATCTTAGAACTCCTTATAACGACTTATGCATTTTGTTTTCATTTCCAGGTGGACGATCCATTAATCCAACTAGTGGAGACTTATAAATGGATCGATTTTTTTGATTGCCATTGGAGATTGGGAATAGATGGACTTTCTGTAGGCCCTATTTTATTGACAGGATTTATAACCACTTTAGCTACTTTAGCGGCCCGGCCAGTTACTCGCGATTCTCAATTATTTCATTTCCTCATGTTAGCAATGTACAGTGGTCAAATAGGATCATTTGCTTCTCGAGACCTTTTCCTTTTTTTCATCATGTGGGAATTAGAATTAATTCCTGTTTATCTACTTCTATCCATGTGGGGGGGGAAGAAACGTCTATACTCAGCTACAAAATTTATTTTGTATACGGCTGGGGGTTCCATTTTTCTATTAATGGGAGTTTTGGGTCTTACTTTATATGGTTCGAATGAACCAACATTCAATTTTGAAACATCAGTAAATCAGTCATACCCCACGGCTTTAGAAATAATATTATATATTGGATTTTTTATTGCTTTTGCTGTCAAATCACCTATTTTACCCCTACATACATGGTTACCCGATACCCACGGAGAAGCACATTACAGTACTTGTATGCTTCTAGCCGGAATCTTATTAAAAATGGGAGCATATGGATTGATTCGAATTAATATGGAATTATTTCCTCACGTCCATTCTATATTTTCTCCCTATTTGGTGATAGTAGGCACAATACAAATGATCTATGCAGCTTTAACATCTCTTGGACAACGAAATTTAAAAAGACGAATAGCCTATTCCTCTGTATCTCATATGGGTTTTATAATTATAGGAATTGGTTCTATGACCGATACGGGACTTAATGGAGCTCTTTTACAAATAATTTCTCATGGATTTATTGGTGCTGCACTTTTTTTCTTGGCGGGAACGACTTATGATAGAATACGGCTTGTTTATCTTGACGAAATGGGGGGAATAGCTATTCAAATGCCAAAAATATTCACGATGTTCAGTAGCTTTTCAATGGCTTCCCTTGCATTACCAGGTATGAGCGGTTTTGTTGCCGAATTACTAGTATTTTTTGGAATAATTAGCGCCAAAAAATATATTTTCATGTCCAAAATACTCATTTCTTTTGTAATGGCAATTGGAATTATATTAACTCCTATTTATTCATTATCTATGTCACGCCAGATGTTCTATGGATACAAGCTATTTAATGCCCCAAACTCTTCTTTTTTGGATTCTGGACCGCGAGAGTTATTTCTTTCTATCTCCATTTTGTTACCCGTCATAGGTATTGGTCTGTACCCCGATTTCGTTCTTTCACTATCAGTTGAAAAGGTCGAAGTTATTCTATCTAATTTTTTTTATCGACAAGTCTTATAAATAAAACCAAAATCCTAAAAAAAAAGTTTAAAAAAAACGTTCGTTGTAAAAAGGGAAGGTTTTTTCTTCTCTTAAGTTAAGTAAAAACAATCAATTTGAACCACCCACGTACCGTTTGAATCAAATATTGTATTGATTCAAATGGTACGTGTGCTCGTTCACACAAAGTTTGAATCTTTATTCTATCTTTATTTTATATGCTGCACTCTCTTGGATTTGTAAGAACGTTTTTTGAATTCAACTAGATGTTGATGGAAATGAACCATAACTATGTAGACCTATTCCTACTAGATTGACTCCAAAATAGCATATCCAAATTATAAGAAAGCCTATAGATGCCACAATTGCGGAATTTACACTCTGCAAATTTATATTTGTTCGAGTATGTAAAAAAATTGCGAATACAATCCAAGTAATAAAAGCCCAAGTTTCTTTTGGGTCCCAACTCCAATAAGATCCCCACGCTTCGTTAGCCCACACTGCTCCCGAAAGTATTCCTATGGTTAAAAAGAGAAATCCTAGACTAATAACCCGATAACTCCAAAAATCCAATTGTTGAATGAATTGGGTCCTATAATAATTCTGAGTAGAAAAAAAAGAAGTCTTTTGAAAAAGATTTTCCCCAAATAAAAACGACTCATTTAAAAAATCGTTGTCCTTCAAAAAAAGCTTTCCGTTTCTTCGAAATGTAATGACCAGAAGTGCTACTGATAATAATGATCCGCATAAAAGGGCTGCATAGCCCAATATCATCATACTTACGTGCATTATTAACCACTCAGATTTAAGAGCGGGTACTAATATTGAAGATTTATGTATTTCTGTTAAAAGACCTGAAGTAGCAAAACCTTGGGTAAAAAGAGCGCTTGGGCTGATTATTTTGCTTAAAAATTTTGTATTTTTTGTGAAATACGGAATGATATGAATCAGAGCGAAACTCCATGAAAGGAAAATGAATGATTCATATAAATCACTTAGTGGAAAATGTTCCGAAGAAATCCAATGAGTAGCTAATAATCCTGTTATACAGAAAAAGGTTACTAACATGCCCTTTTCTGATGAATCATAAAGTTTTCTGATTTCGTCGACTAAAAATGTTATCAAATGAATTGTAATTAAAATTACAATAATCGAAAGGGAAATATGAGTTAATATATGCTCTAAGGTTGAAAATATCATAAAAAAAAGCTTAAACAGCGAAGAGTATAACCCCCCAATTAAATTACCTAATAAAAAATTGAAAAAGGAAATTGGGAATTGAATTCCTTATAAGATTATAAGATCTATTTTATTTTTTTAGAAGACGGTATGCCGCCACTCGGACTCGAACCGAGATGCGCTAGCACTGCTTCCTAAGAGCAGCGTGTCTACCAATTTCACCATAGCGGCCTGTCTTGAACCTAGAATAGTCTAATTAATTATAGGCTATGAATAAGCAAACGTCAAGATTTGAAAGGAAAATTCAGTACAGTATGGTTCAATTTTAGACATCAAAATTTGTTCAAATATGAATTTGAAAGTTCATTATTTGAGTTTGGAGTCTTTGTTTTATTTCACTTATACTTATGTACTTATGGTTTTCGTGTATTTTTGGCTCACTTGGAATTAAACTCCGGTAACGAGATAGTTTGATTCGTAACTAGGGGGTCGAATTCAAAACAAAAATTTTGGTTTTCATTTTTTTGTCTTGATTTATGAAATCAAAACAAAAAAATGAATTTTAGCAATACCTATATACCTATTTGAAAGCACTCATAATTAACCGATTATGCAGATATAACATACTCAAATTTTTATTTTATACTTGATTTTAAAAATTGGGGCTTTTGTCGATATTTATTACATGACAAGATAGTCTTGGGAATCCGTATAAAAATACATTAAAAATAAAAAGTCAGAAAGTTACCCAAAATAAAAAAGGTTTCAATTTTCAAAAGTAATTCATAAGTTTCAACGATTCATTAACTAAAACGAAAGATCTTCATATCCGCCTTATTTTATTTACTTTACTATATTTATTATATATATATTACTCTAGAAGAGTGTGACTTGTCATAAACAAATAGGTTTATGGGGAAAAAAAGACTCGCCACCCTCGAAATGATGTTTGGGAATCCTCAAAGGTATTCTTTTTTTAAGTTAAGTAAAAAGATGAGTAAATCTAGGATTTCGTATTCTCGTATCATTCGTATTCTAGTATCATAAGAGCTAAGAGCAAGGCGTTCGATTTACCAGTTCTATATTGAACTATTAATAACTATAAATAATAAAAAAGAATAAATCGTATAGTATAAATCAATAGAAAGCCAAAGTGATTCAATTTGATTCTAAAAAAAATAAAGTCGACTCAGATTATTCCAACGTTTTTTTATTTGTTTGTGATACAAAAAAACTCTTAAAATTTCCGGTAGAAAGGGATTTTCCTAAGGAAAAAGCTTTTAATGCTGTCCAAAAGCTCTTTCTTTTCCAAGTATTTTTACGAATACGCTTTTTTGATTTCGAAATACGTTTTTTTGGAACTGCCATTTAAAAATGAAGAAATTACTTAGTTTTAGGTTCTAACTGGATGTGAAAGACATCTATTGCTCAAAATGAATCGTTTTTACTATTTACTACCTATCTTTTTCTTATTCTATCTTTTTCTTATTCTATCTTTTTTTATTATTATTATTGTCATAATATTCTGAAAATTCCAGAGAGTATTCGTAAAAACGATTCGTTTGTTTTGATTGTTATCTCTATTTCGGATTATTCATAAAATGAAATCTATAGAATTCCCTGTGCTGTAGAAATCATCAAATTAGTTGAACTTCATCTTATAATTCTAATGAAAAAGAAACTAAAACGGCCTTTCTTTCTGTCTATTTTCATCGTTCTACGTGCAATTGAAAGGTTTAAGACGAAAACCCTACTCTTGCTTAATTAAATTGAAAGCTGTAATCCTTTTCCCTCGGATAAAAAGAAAAGAGACCCAATTTTCCTTTGAAAAATAAAAGGAAACCGCTAATGAATCTATTTCAGATTATTTGACCAATTGTAATTTCTTGATTTGAATAATTGAAAGTTTTTAACTCAGAATAATTAACAATAGAAAATTCTATCAAGTTTATTTTAGTTGTCAGTTTGGTTTAAGTTAGTACATATTTTTTTCTTTTTTATTGACTCTTTTCAAAAGAGATAAAATAAAATCGGGTGAATCGGAAATAATTCATTAAGACTCAAACTTTTTATGGAACAAACATATCAATATGCGTGGATCATACCTTTTATTCCCCTTCAAGTTCCTATATTAATAGGAGCAGGACTTCTTCTTTTTCCCACGGTAACAAAAAATCTTCGTCGTATGTGGTCTTTTCAGAGTGTTTTATTGTTAAGTATAGTCATGGCATTTTCCATCTATCTATCTATTCAGCAAATAAATAGGGGTTCTATCTATCAATATGTATGGTCTTGGATAATAAATAATGATTTTTCTTTTGAATTTGGTTACTTGATCGACCCACTTACTTCTATTATGTCAATATTAATAACTACTGTTGGAATTATGGTTCTTATTTATAGTGATAATTATATGGCTCATGATCAAGGATATTTGAGATTTTTTGCTTATATGAGTTTTTTCTGTGCTGCTATGTTGGGATTAGTTACTAGTTCTAATTTTATACAAATTTATATTTTTTGGGAATTGGTTGGACTATGTTCCTATCTATTAATAGGGTTTTGGTTTACACGACCCGGTGCGGCAAATGCTTGTGAAAAAGCGTTTGTAACTAATCGTGTAGGGGATTTTGGTTTATTATTAGGAATTTTAGGCTTTTATTGGATAACGGGCAGTTTTGAATTTCGGGAGTTATTCCAAATATTGAATAATTTGATTTCGAGCAAAGAGGTCAATTTTTTATTTGTTACTTTATGCGCTGCGCTGTTATTTGTCGGTGCAATTGCCAAATCCGCACAATTCCCCCTTCATGTTTGGTTACCCGATGCCATGGAGGGCCCTACTCCGATCTCGGCTCTTATACACGCTGCTACCTTGGTAGCAGCCGGAATTTTTCTTGTAGCTAGGCTTCTTCCTCTTTTCTTAGTTATACCTTCCATAATGTATTTAATCTCCTTAATAGGAATCATAACAGTTTTATTAGGAGCTACTTTAGCTCTTGCTCAACAAGACATTAAAAGAGGTTTAGCTTATTCCACAATGTCTCAATTGGGTTATATGATGTTAGCTCTAGGTATGGGGTCTTATCGAAGTGCTTTATTTCATTTGATTACTCATGCTTATTCCAAGGCATTATTATTCTTAGCAGCTGGATCCGTTATTCATTCAATGGAGACTCTTATTGGTTATTCCCCCGATAAAAGTCAGAATATGGTTCTTATGGGCGGTTTAACAAAACACGTGCCGATAACCAAAAGTGCTTTTTTATTAGGAACACTTTCACTTTGTGGTATTCCCCCCCTTGCTTGTTTTTGGTCAAAAGATGAAATTCTTAATGATAGCTGGCTTTATTCGCCGATTTTCGCCCTAATAGCTTGGGGCACGGTGGGATTAACTGCATTTTATATGTTTCGGATTTATTTAATGACTTTTGAAGGACATTTAAGCGTCGGTTTTCAAAATTATAGTGGAAAACAAAAGAACCCTCCTGATTCAATATCTCTATGGGGAAAAAAGGGTTCAAAGCCAATTAACCAAAATTTTCGCTTTTTAACAATTGATGAGAAAGGAGAGAATAAAACCAAATTTTCTTATACTTCTGATCCTTTTGAATCAGAAAATACTATGTTATTTCCAAAAATTCTATTGTGTTTTGTAACTTTTGGAATTGGATTCTTAGGAATTCCCAAGGAGCTTGGTTTCAATCTCGATATCTTAACCCAATGGTTAAATCCTGCTATTTATCTTTTGCATCACACTGATTCAACAGATTTAGCCGAGTTTTTAAAAAATACGGTAATTTCTGTGGGGATTGCTTATTGCGGAATATTTATAGCATTTTTATTATATAAACCCACCTATTCGTCTTTTAATAGTTTTCTATTAATTAATTCGTTTCATCAAAAAAGCCTTAAGAGAGTTATTCGCGACAAAATAGTCTTTGTTATATATGACTGGGCCTATAATCGTGCTTATATAGATACTTTTTATAATAAAATTATTGTTTTCCAAGTACGAAGGTTTTCTCAAATTATTCGTTGTTTTGATTTAAAAATGATTGACCAAATATTCAATTCTTTTGCTTTTTTTAGTTTTATTGCTAGCGAAGGTATCAAATATTTGGGATATGCGAGAATTCCTTTTTATTTGTTTTTTTATTTCTTTTTTGTATCAATCTTTATTTTTCTGTTTTACAAAAGTTAAGAAAAATATACTAGGTTAAAAAAAAACTTACCCAAATAAAGTTATTATTTTTCAAATGACTTAAATTGGGTAAGAGTTTTCTCTCGACTCTAAATTACCAGACGCATTGATTTAATTTTTTTCATTAGGAGGAGGACGTGTTGGTTTCATTTGTCTCATTAGTCGGACGCGAAGGGTCTCCACCCAATCGGGTGGTTTTAATATAAACCTGGCAATCGTGAGAAACTTCCATGCTTTATATTGAAATGAACCCGGTACAAGGCAAATGTTAAGCAACTGTTGTAAAA